TTCTATTTCAGAGTATCCAATCATTCGAAATTGATCCGCTTCTATTTCGACTTTCCGTAAGCGGGCCCGGGCTTTTTCTAACTGGTCTAGGGCCCCCTTGCGTAATTCTTCTGAATTTTGAATAGTCTTCAAGATCCTTTGTTTTCGATTATCTAATAAATCACTTAACACTCCCTTTCCAAAAAAAATTAACACACCAAGTACTACACTTAGGTTTATTAGATTGGTTGCAAAAATATCAGTATTAAACCCGAAACTCCCCGCGGATGGCCAATAACCCAAGGAAAGGAAAGAATCGGTTACATTTTTCATATGATCTCCTCTTTCTTATAGTTATAGCTTTCTTCTAGTTATAGATAGACTACTTATTTTTTTTTTTCTTTCTATTCTTTATTGTATTCTTTTATTATGACTTTCACTATTTCTAAATAGAAAATAGGAAATTGAGTCAAAAAATATATTGATATTAGAAATGGATTTTAATGGATTTTTTTTTTTCAATTGGAAATTTCCAATACTTGGAAATTTCCAATAAGCTTGATACTTATTCGATTCGAATTCGGTACCAGGTCTTATACAGGTCAGTTGCGAAATACCTCGTTTGTTACAATACAATTGCAATACTTCCTAAAAAAAGTTCGTCCATTGGACTAAGAAGGTAAAGGAAAAAGTGAGTTGGATCCTCATTCTTAAACCAGGGATTTCCGTGGGTTGTTGTTCCTAAGTAATTAAATTGTAGGAATTAAATAAATATTAAAATAATTCAAAAAAACAAGATCAACAAATCTTACGGAAATAAATAAAAATATGTGTTTTTAGGATTAAACAAAAGGATTCGCAAATAAAAGAGCTAATGCTACAACTAACCCATAAATTGTTAAAGCTTCCATGAAAGCTAGACTAAGTAATAAAGTACCCCGTATTTTTCCTTCCGCCTCTGGTTGTCTCGCGATCCCTTCTACAGCCTGTCCCGCAGCAGTACCTTGACCAACCCCAGGTCCAATAGAAGCAAGCCCGACAGCCAATCCAGCAGCAATAACGGAAGCGGCAGAAATCAGTGGATTCATGATAAGTTCCTCGCGCCAAAACAAAAATAAAGAAATAGTTAATGATACAATCAACCAATATTCAAGTCACAATTACCGACGAAATGGAAAGGTTTCTATTGAAATCCCTATCCAAATTCACAATAGTAAGACAAATTAGATATATCTTTAGTTCATATATACCTAGTTAATGTCTAATATCACATATACGTGTTTTTCCCCCATACCGTAAACCAAATATTGTATCTTAAAGTCATCGAGATTCTCGAATCATTCTTCGAAAGATTTACAAGAGTTGTCTTATAGCGATTAGATTATATACACCTAGTTCGACCCCCCATTCCTACGCAAACCAATCCATATTTTTTTTACAACAAAAAAATATCGTAACCTTTTTTACAATTACTCTAGATCGTCTATATCTTGATTTATACCTTATTTGTATATTTATTTATCTTCCCTAAGTGGATTACCTCAAACGGCGCATACATTGCGTCAGGCTAAGCTAAAAAAGACTGTGTTGGAAACTAGTCAATGATGACCTTCCATGGATTCGCCTATATAAGCCGCAGCTAGGGTTGCAAAAATAAGAGCTTGAATACCGCTTGTAAATAATCCAAGGAACATGACTGGTATAGGAACTACTAAAGGTACTAAAGAAACAAGAACAACAACTACTAATTCATCAGCTAAAATATTTCCGAAAAGTCGAAAACTAAGCGATAACGGTTTTGTGAAATCTTCTAAGATGTTAATAGGTAAAAGGATTGGCGTTGGTTGAATATATTTACCGAAATAACTCAATCCCTTTTTTGTAAGGCCCGCATAAAAATATGCTACTGAAGTAAGTAAAGCTAAAGCAACGGTCGTGTTTATATCATTTGTGGGTGCGGCTAACTCCCCGTGAGGTAACTGTATAATTTTCCAGGGTAAAAGAGCCCCTGACCAATTCGAAACAAAAATAAATAGAAACATAGTTCCAATAAAGGGAACCCATGGACCGTATTCTTCTCCAATTTGAGTTTTGCTCACGTCTCGAATGAATTCAAGGACATATTCAAAGAAATTCTGACCATCAGTAGGAATGGTTTGTGGATTACGAACAGCTAGAATGGCTGAACCTAATAAAATAGCAATTACGACCCAAGAAGTAATAAGTACTTGCGCATGGACTTGGAAACTTCCTATTTGCCAATAGAAATGTTGGCCTACTTCCACACCGGATATATCGTATAAACCTTTTAGTGTTTTGATAGAACATAATAGAACATTCATATTACCCTCTGAAAGAAATAGAACTTAAAAAGGAATTATTTTGATTCAACCATCTTTTTTTTTCGATTTGCCTACTTGAATTATATATTTAAAATATCAACTAATCACAGAAAATCTCCGGTTTTTATCTCTTTTATGCTAGTCAAGAATAATAACCGATTCAATAAATCGATTATATG